GAATTCCTTGTCGGCTTTCTGTAAAATACTCGTTTGGGCGAGGGCTTCCAAATACATCGTAAGCTAAACCCGTGCTGACGAATAACCAACCCGCAATAAATAAGGAAGGTATAGTAATGCTATGAATGACCCAGTATCGAATACTGGTAATAATATCCGCAAAAGAACGTTCTCCTGTGCTTCCAGACATGTTGAGCTCCGCATATTCTTGTACAGTCAGGGGGGGCCGATTCCGTAAAAGATTAAATCAGTAAATTTCCATTTACTGAAACCAATCTTTGTGAGATCGTCAATATTGTACCAAGGGTGTTTTTAGAGTATACCGAATCAGTATAGCTATCCTTCTTCTGACACAGCAATGCAATTTCACAATCAATATCGAAATGAAGTGTTAGATAATTTCTTTCTTCTTTTCTTGTTGCTTGTCGATGTAGAATTTTGTACCATTTAATATAAAATTCCTAAAATTCCTGTAGTATAAGGATTTTCTTCAGTAGAAACTGAAGATCAAGTAAAATGTGAATTCGACAGGTTGGTTTCCAATAATTTATGAAGGAGATTCTCATATTCTTACGATTCAATTAGACGTTACATCTAAAAACATACGTTTTGTGGTTGTATAAGATGTTTTTTGTTGGAATCTTTTTTTTTTTTTAGGAATTGGTTGGCCACCCAGTAACAAGTAACAATAGTAGATATTATTCAATGAAAGAAAGAGGAACAACGAATAAATAAAAAACAATAAATATTCGTGATGCACGCATTATTCTATTAGCCCCCCAAGGGGGTCCTTCGTGACCTAATTACAAAGATGGGTCTTTGTAATATGGAAAGATAAAATGTAAAACCCAGTTTCGATTGATCTTATCGTGCGATACTTTTTTATTTTCAATCGCGAGATTATGTGAATGAACTACTACTGAGTTCGCTTTAAAGTAAAAAAAAAAGTGCATTAGAAGTGTCGTTCGAAAAAAAAAAAATGGATTCGATATTTCGATACAATAAAAAACAATCAAACTTATTTTCCAATTTTATTCCAGAGTGATTCAAAGAGAGTTTCATTTTGTGACTGAAGTTATAAAAAACGTTCTTAATTATTACTTTATTTATAATTTCTAATATTCTATATATACATATAGTTAGTTATATACATATATTAGTTCAGTCAACTCAAGAGTTGACCGATGAATCTATTGATTCAAAAGCGTGGGATGGGTAAATGTCACAGATGATTAATTGATTTCTTACTTATGTTACTCTATTTTTATTAGTATCGTCTATAATAATTGATGAATCAAATATTTTCAATTGAATTTATCCTTTCAATTGGTTGGTATTTTTGTTTATCCTCGTATCTTTCAAAAATTGAAACTTAGGGAAGTGCTTTAGAAACATATGTATAAAAAGAATTTCATTTAGCCTTTTCATGCCTACTATAACTAGTTATTTCGGTTTTCTACTAGCATCTTTGACTATAACCTCAGCTCTATTTATCGGTCTGAGCAAGATACGACTTATTTGAAATTAATTTAATGAACAATTTATAAAAAAATCTTTCTATGGTAGTTCATATATTCTCCAGTCCCTTATCAATTCTTGGTCATTGAGATGTATAGTCAATACAGATTAATATTTAAGGATAAATATTACCTCTCCCTTCCCCCTTTCAAACAAATTGAAATGATTGAAGTTTTTCTATTTGGAATCGTCTTAGGTCTAATTCCTATTACTTTGGCTGGATTATTCGTAACTGCCTATTTACAATACAGACGTGGTGATCAGTTGGATCTTTGATTAATTAACATCTCGCTTTTTATTGACCTCCTACTTCCTTTAATCCGCGGGAGGTCAAATTTAGGTTGCTGCTCAATTATTTTAGTGTAATTTTGACCTCCCGCGATTAACAAGAACACAGAATCACGCCCTGTAGGATTTGAACCTACGACATCGGGTTTTGGAGACCCACGTTCTACCGAACTGAACTAAGAGCGCTTTATTATCACAATAAATATTTTGTAACCCCAATTTATCTTGCATATATATATACTATAAAAAATAAATATATATATACTATAAAAAATAAAAATAAAATATTTATTTAATTATGTATGTACAATTTTATTAATTGATCTCAATTGATCCCTCGTTACTGCTCAGAAGATAAGTAATAGGTAGGGATGACAGGATTTGAACCCGTGACATTTTGTACCCAAAACAAACGCGCTACCAAACTGCGCTACATCCCTTTCAATTGGTCTACAGTGTCATTGTAGAGAATCCCTGTCTTGTTTTCCACATCTTTATTTCCTACATTGATATACCCAAACTATCTTATCATTTCTTCCTTCTTCCTTTTGGTCTCATATATCATATAACAAACATATAATATGGTAAAAGACTTATATAAAGTATGAAATAAATATAAAGTATGAAATAAATATGAAATCTACCACAAAAAATTAATATTTTTTAGGAATTTAAGGCGGAAATGGACGTATTTTTTTCTTTTAATAAATATCTATTTTGTACATTTCAATTTGAATTAGGAACTCCGCGTACAAGTGGTAAGTCATTAACTACATATACACATCCGGTCATATATGTATTACCATTATGTATTACAAATTACAATAAAATTACAATAACGAATACAGAAAGAGGAGTTTTTAAAATGCGAGATCTAAAAACATATCTCTCCGTGGCACCGGTAGTAAGTACTCTATGGTTCGGGTCTTTAGCAGGTTTATTGATAGAGATCAATCGTTTTTTTCCGGATGCGTTGATATTCCCCTTTTTTTCATTCTAGCTATTGATATGGGAAGGGGAAGAAGATTAGAGATACAATCAAATATCTGTAACTAATCCCTACCCCTCCCTTCTTTTTTTCTTTGTTTTTTCTTTTTTTCTTTTTTTACTTATTCTTTCTAAAAAAAAAAAAAACAAAGAAAAAGCGGTTTCACCCTCAGTGAAACTATGAACTCGGGCTCAGGCTCAAATTAAATTAATAATAGAATGGAAATGCGGTGGTTGGGGCAACAATATCATACAAGATACTTAACTGAAAATGAAATACTGTACGGCAATTAAAAATTATAAATATAGTTAGAAATCATTATATTACTTATTATTTATTACTATATTGATTGCAACAAAATATTTCTTTCATAATTTGATTTCGAGTTACCTGCTTCTATTTTTGTGTCCTTTCTTCTTCCTTGCTTCGGGTCGGAAAATTAAAGAATTGAGTGAATCAAAAACCAAAGGAGGTTCATGGCTAAGGGTAAAGATGTCCGAGTAACGGTTATTTTGGAATGTACCAGTTGTGTTCGAAATCGTGTTAATAAGGAATCAATGGGCATTTCCAGATATATTACTCAAAAGAATCGACACAATACGCCTAGTCGATTGGAATTGAGAAAATTCTGTCCCTGTTGTTACAAACATACGATTCATGGGGAGATAAAGAAATAGATCGAACCGATCGCTCGTGTGTCAGTCTTCCAAGGAAGATGAAAAATTACATATTATATATAACAATATATATATATAATTTATTTGAATTTATTTTTTAATTTATTTAAATATAAACAAATAAATATAAACAAACCAAATCCTATTTCGATCGGATCAAAGATGATGTAGAATTAAGAAATAGGATTGGGATTTTCAGGATAAGGAATAAACAAACCATGGATAAATCCAAGCGAATCTTTCTTAAATCTAAGCGATCTTTTCGTAGGCGTTTGCCTCCGATCCAATCGGGGGATCGAATTGATTATAGAAACATGAGTTTAATTAGTCGATTTATTAGCGAACAAGGAAAAATATTATCTAGACGGGTGAATAGATTGACCTTAAAACAACAACGATTAATTACTATTGCTATAAAACAAGCTCGTATTTTATCTCCGTTACCTTTTCTTAATAATGAGAAACAATTTGAAAGAAGCGAGTCAACCGCTAGAGCTGCTGGTCTTAGAACCAGAAAAAAAATAGGTTGACTCTTCAATTGAATTGAATCAAAATAAAATTCCAATCCAAACTCAAATGCGGATTGACGTTTTTTTTTTTGTTCGAAAAATCGTAAAATCGAAATGTCCTGTCGTAAGAAAAAAAATGGGAGAAGAGGAATAAATATTTTTTATTTAACGTCTTTCTTCATTTTGATGACTTTATCATATTTTATCATACTAATTTCTACTCTACCTTCCCAGAGTTCATTCTCCAGGGAACTCCATTTAAACTATTCCAACGGATTCCTTCCAATCTCTTTATTTTATGATCTCATTGGAAATCATATAAAGACAACTCTTATTTAATATAGCTATTTGTGCAAGTATTTTACGATTAAGAAGTAACTGTCTCTTGTACAGATTGTGTATAAATTTACTATAACTGAAGTATACTTTATTCTCGCGAATTACTGCATTTATCCGAGTGATCCACAACCGACGAAAATCTCTCTTTTGTCTACCTCTATCCCGATGAGCCGAAACCAAAGCTCTTATTTTCTGTTGAGTAATAGTACGAGTAAGTCTTGAATGAGCCCCTCGAAAGGTTGATGCAAATAAACGAATTTTTGTTCTACGTCTTCGAGCTATATACCCTCGTTTAATTCTGGTCATTGAATAAATGAAACTTTGATGAATAACTAATTGATTTCCTTTCTTTCAGTTATTCCCTTCCCGTATCCTAGTCTATTAATAACAAAACGGATTCTTCCAATGTATAAAATTTAAATTCCAATGGCTTTTGCTACTATAACCTTCCCGACCACGATTTTTTTTTTTTTTTTTTTTCTAGGTGAAATGCCTAGAAAAAAATTGTATTGATATTAGGTATCAAAAACACATAAAACATAAAAGTAGTAAATATAAATGGATATAGTGGGTTCCATCGTTTCTATGGTTACTTCTTAAACGGTGAGGTCCTCTCTATACACCGGAGCCCTTCTTTCATTTAATCAATGTTATTGTTAACTTGTACAGTTCACACTCTTTGGCTCTACCCATAATTATCCAGTACGAGGTCTTTCACAATGAGATCTACTTATACAGTAACGGTATTTAATTATGAAGATTAGCTGAGTAGCTGACCCTGTTAGTCCGTTCTTGCAAGAGTAAGGCATAATTTTTCTGCTTTTTAAAATAGTATTTCCCCTGCTTAATGGATATCATTTGCTATCAATGGAGAATTCTTTCTCATCTTAAATTTAAAACGGAGTTGATTGGATTTGCACCAACGGAAACCATACATTTGATACCACAATAGAAGGATAGATCTTTTTTATTTTTAGATATTGAATGGAGTTCTTCCATTCTAGTCTATTCACTGGTACTGATCGTTGATACTGGATCAATTGTTTTCTTTCTTTTGTCCTAGCCCATGATCTGAACGAGTCGCACATACACCCTAGTACATGTTCCTCGTCGCTGAGGACATCCCCCAAGAGCGGGGGATTTCGTGACATTTCTGATTGGCTGTCTTGTGTTTCTAATAAGTTGTTTAATAGTTGGCATATTGAATCATATACATAATGGGCTGGTTTAGATCGATCTTAACCGGATGATTATGAATTATTTTATTTCTATATTAATAGATTAATGAATAGAATATTAAATCCGGTAAGAAGATAAAATCTCAAATCATCAATTCGTCTGAAATTTTTGTTATTTTTTCTTTTTTATTCAGTCGCTACAAGATCAACAATTCCATGAGCTTGGGCTTCTGTTGCTGACATAAAAACATCTCTTTCCATATCTTCGGATACAACCCATAAGGGTTTGCCTGTCCTTTGTACATAAACCCTTGTGACGGTTTCGCGCAGCTTCAAAAGTTCTTCCGCTTCCAAGATAAATTCTCCCGTCTGTGCCTCATAAAAAGAACTAGCAGGTTGATGGATCATTACCCTGATGATATAACATAATAAATGTTTATTCTATCTCGCATGATGATAAGGTGAAGAGATAAAGAATAATAAAATATATAATTGAACAACCGTACAGGCATCTTTTACGCATTGCATACGGCTCTATAATGGAATTCGTTTTTACCTTACTTAAATATCAAATAAATTAAATATAGGGTCTATCAGACTCGGGTTGGTAAATGGTCCAATAACCACCCTTCTTTTTGTTTTTGGAGTAGTTCAAAAATACTATGATGGCTCCGTTGCTTTATATATTTATTTCGTCTGTTATTTAGCAATCCCAAAGTTTCTTTTTTTTTTTTTCAAATAAAAAAACAAGATTTTTTTTATTTTCATATTCTTTCATAACCTAAATATTGTTAAGAGCCTCCCGGCGTGAAAACAAAAAAGTTTGTGACGCTGAAATAGGCCTCCCGATAGATTAGATAAAATCGGAAATACCTTTTATCTCATACTACTCTTTCGATACATAATTTAAGGGTTAAAAAAATTTATCATATCGAATTCGAAGTGCCATGCTATTATTACTTAATATTCATATTTCATATAGCGCGAAGGCATAGTCTTCTTTTTTCTCTCAAATCAAATAAAAAACTCATTGGCGCCAAGCGTGAGGGAATGCTAGACGTTTGGTAATTTCTCCTCCGACCAGAATAAAAGATCCCATTGAAGCGGCTAATCCCATGCATATTGTCTGTATATCTGGTCGCACAAATTGCATAGTATCATAAATAGCTACTCCGGGTATTACCCATCCGCCAGGAGAATTTATAAACAAATATAGATCTTTGGTATCATCCTCTATACTGAGATATACCATAAGACCAATAAGTTGATTCGAGATCTCGCTATCAACCCCTTGGCCTAAAAAAAGTAATCTTTCTCGATAAAGTCGGTTGATTGGGATAAAGTTGTATCCCTTAGAAACCGTACATGCACCTTTTGATGCATACGGTTCAACAAAAATAACGAAAAAAAAAAAAAGAATCAATGTGTAGATGTAGATTCTAGCGCTTTCTTTTATTTTATTTTCTTTTTCATACCAGGTATAAAAAGGGGCTTTTCTTTCATTTTTCAAAAAAGATGGGTTTTGGCCTGTTTTGTTTATCTATAAAAAAAAATTACTAAATTTATCTAACTAACTTTTCATTGATGTATTGTTTCATCGAGATACAATCTCAATCGCGATGTAATTTTCTTGTTCCTGAATGGGCTTCTTCAATTTTTTTAGGTTTATGCTCTACTCCGAGTAAAGATCCGCCCGATTTGGATTTGCACATATATGACAAATGCCCCAATACCACGTCCTTTTGCTACGACTTCCTTTTTACAATTTATTTCATGTCTTACAACAGATATTCAATGCATTCATCATATTACTCGATTGATTAACTGTTTGAGATCACTTCTATTATAAATATATAAAGAAATAGAATATGATAGAAATAGTAATCATAAATAGATTTTTTACCGGTTTTTTTCTAAACGGAGCCTGGATACTTCATTTTATTGGCCTAACCAAGATAACCATAAATTATTCTAATTGATAATATTAATCTGTATACCCTCCCGAAAAAATGGATCTAATTGAACTTCACGCTCCAAATTTTTGATAATTCAATCAATCTTTCTTGGGCGAAGGGGAGGATATCTCGATCGGGGAAGAGAATGGGGAAATACCATATGACCCAATATATCTGACAAGTCGCACTATACGTCAATCCACAATGCATCTTCCTCTCCAGGACTTCGAAAAGGTACTCTTGGAACACCAATAGGCATTAAATAAAAGAAAAATTAAGTACTATATCTCACTTTGATGTGAAAGCGTAACAATGGATTTAGTGTCCTACTAATATTGGCCTTTATCATATTTTATCCATAGATTGACTAAGTTTATAAAAAAAGATAAAGAAGACAAAATGAATAAAGGAAAATTATTACAAATAAGTCCTTTGAATGATGAACAAATATATATATGCATTCACTCATAGAAAATGGTATCAACTCCCCTACCATTGCGTATTGGTACTTATCGGGTGTAGAATAGATCTGCTTCTTTTTGTTCCTACGAACAAAATAGTTTCATTATTACTAAAAGTAATTGAAAAGAATCAAACAAATCAAACAAATATTAATTCTTTCCCCAAGATAATCCACTAAAAAGAGGGTCCACAGCATAGTTTTTTCCAATGCAATAAAGTTACATTGTGTCTATTTTTCATTGATAAAGGGGTATTTCCATGGGTTTGCCTTGGTATCGTGTTCATACCGTCGTATTGAATGATCCCGGTCGTTTGATTTCTGTCCATATAATGCATACAGCTCTGGTTGCTGGTTGGGCCGGTTCGATGGCTCTATACGAATTAGCAGTTTTTGATCCTTCTGATCCTGTTCTTGATCCAATGTGGAGACAGGGTATGTTCGTTATACCCTTCATGACTCGTTTAGGAATAACCAATTCATGGGGCGGTTGGAGTATCACAGGGGGTACTGTAACGAATCCGGGTATTTGGAGTTACGAAGGTGTGGCCGGGGCACATATTGTGTTTTCGGGCTTGTGCTTTTTGGCAGCTATCTGGCATTGGGTGTATTGGGATCTAGAAATATTTACTGATGAACGTACAGGAAAACCCTCTTTGGATTTGCCTAAGATCTTTGGAATTCATTTATTTCTATCAGGGGTGGCTTGCTTTGGTTTTGGTGCATTTCATGTAACAGGATTGTATGGTCCTGGAATATGGGTGTCCGATCCTTATGGACTAACTGGAAGGGTACAATCCGTAAATCCAGCGTGGGGTGTGGAGGGTTTTGATCCTTTTGTTCCGGGAGGAATAGCCTCTCATCATATTGCAGCAGGGACCTTGGGCATATTGGCGGGTCTATTCCATCTTAGTGTACGTCCACCTCAACGCCTATACAAAGGATTACGTATGGGAAATATTGAAACCGTCCTTTCCAGTAGTATTGCTGCTGTCTTTTTTGCCGCTTTTGTAGTTGCTGGAACTATGTGGTATGGTTCAGCAACTACCCCGATTGAATTATTTGGTCCCACTCGTTATCAATGGGATCAAGGATACTTCCAACAAGAAATATATCGAAGAATTGGTGCTGGGTTGGCTGAAAATCAAAGTTTATCTGAAGCTTGGTCTAAAATTCCCGAAAAACTAGCTTTTTATGATTACATCGGCAATAATCCGGCAAAGGGGGGGTTATTCAGAGCGGGCTCAATGGACAACGGGGATGGAATAGCTGTTGGGTGGTTAGGACATCCTATCTTTAGAGATAAAGAGGGGCGCGAACTTTTTGTACGTCGTATGCCTACTTTTTTTGAAACATTTCCGGTTGTTTTGGTAGACGGAGACGGAATTGTTAGAGCCGATGTTCCTTTTAGAAGGGCGGAATCAAAATATAGTGTCGAACAAGTAGGTGTAACTGTCGAGTTCTATGGCGGCGAACTCAACGGAGTCAGTTATAGCGATCCCGCTACTGTGAAAAAATATGCTAGACGTGCTCAATTGGGTGAGATTTTTGAATTAGATCGTGCTACTTTGAAATCCGATGGTGTTTTTCGTAGCAGTCCACGGGGTTGGTTTACTTTTGGACATGCTTCGTTTGCTTTGCTCTTCTTCTTCGGACACATTTGGCATGGTGCTAGAACCTTGTTTCGAGATGTTTTTGCTGGTATTGATCCAGATTTAGATGCTCAAGTGGAATTTGGAGCATTCCAAAAACTTGGAGATCCAACTACAAGAAGACAAGTAGTCTGATACAATATGCTTTGTTACTTGTTACTTTTCATTTTTATTTTCTTTTTGTGATTTTTAGATGGGGTACCAGATAAATCTTGATTTGAATCACTGCCTTTTCTTTGACTCTTGTTCTTTATTTATCCGGGAGACGATCCCAAATAAACAGGTATGGAAGCTATAATTGTAAACCACGATCGAATCTATGGAAGCATTGGTTTATACATTCCTTTTAGTCTCAACTCTAGGAATAATTTTTTTCGCTATCTTTTTTCGAGACCCGCCTAAAGTTCCAACTAAAAAGGTGAAATGATTTGTCATTATCTCAATTGAAGTACGGATCCTCCCAATATTGGGAGGATCCGTACTTCAACTAGTCCCCGTGTTCCTCGAATGGATCTCTTAGTTGTTGAGAGGGTTGCCCAAAAGCAGTATATAAGGCGTACCCAGTAAAACTTACAAGTAAACCAGATAAAAAGATGGCAACTAGGGTTGCTGTTTCCATGATTATATAGTTTTAAGACATTATAAAGTTTTAAGACCACAATGGATCTATGATAAGATCATTTATTTACAACGGAATGGTATACAAAGTCAACAGATCTTACTGAATATAAAATATTATGGCTACACAAACCGTTGAAGGTAGTTCTAGATCTGGCCGCCCAAAACGAACTAATGCGGGGAGTTTATTGAAACCATTGAATTCAGAATATGGTAAAGTAGCTCCTGGGTGGGGAACTACTCCTTTGATGGGTCTCGCAATGGCTCTATTCGCGATATTCCTATCTATTATTTTGGAGATTTATAATTCTTCCATTTTACTGGATGGCATTTCAATGAATTAGATTCACAAGAACCATTAACTGGCTTTTTCAATACAAAGTGAAGCGTTTAGGTTTCTGATTTTTATCCCATTCTATTTTGGTAGTTTGACCGTGGAATTTCTTTGTTTCTGTATTTCCGGAATATGAGTGTGTGACTTGGTATAAATGATCCTATGGATAGTACAGAGAATGGGTCTGTCATCTTGATAGAGATGGTTTTACTTCGTCGGATATTCATTCTAGTATCTGGAGCACGGAATATATGAAATAGATTACTATTAGAACTATGATTCATACTTAATAGTCAGACCTCGTGTCCGGACTTCAAAAAATTTTTTCAAAGAGTTAGAAGTTATAAATAGAAATATTTTTATTCTTTCAAACTTTCGTTTATGCTTATTTTGATCAAAGGACAAAACAAAGGTTTCTTTGGTTTGGATTTTTAGTCATTATATCTATTCATTGAATAAGTGATGATCCAATGGTTCTTACTCAGGGAATTTTGGGACTTAGACTTAGTTTGAAAGGGTTTTATTGAATCATCGTGGTTTTAGTATGAATCTGAGGTTTTAATCAATTCATAGGGTCTTAACAAGAGAATTCCTATCAATAATAAAGAAAACAGCAGTAAAGCCGCATTACACATAAATAACACCAAAGAAAATAGGTAAATAGAAGATTCAAGAGGCCTATAACGATCAATATATAGACGAATGAGCCGACTTGATTTTTTGGCATTATAACCACAAAGAAGAGCTTTCGGATTTTTATTCTTTAGTATCTTCAAAAAAAAATTGAATCATAAATCATAGAATTAATAAATTTCAAACTTTATATTACACACATCCGTTAGAACTAGTATTTGGGTGTTTCTGTTTGAGCCGTACGAGATGAAATTTTCATATACGGTTCTCCGGGGGGGTCCCCTTGATTTACCTATCTCAATAAAATCTATGATTGGTTCGAAGAACGTCTTGAGATTCAGGCAATTGCCGATGATATAACTAGTAAATATGTTCCTCCTCACGTCAACATATTTTATTGTCTAGGGGGAATTACGCTTACTTGTTTTTTAGTACAAGTAGCTACCGGGTTTGCTATGACTTTTTATTATCGTCCGACCGTTACGGAGGCCTTTGCTTCTGTTCAATATATAATGACTGAAGCTAATTTTGGTTGGTTAATCCGATCAGTTCATCGATGGTCGGCAAGTATGATGGTCCTAATGATGATCCTGCACGTATTTCGCGTGTATCTCACCGGCGGCTTTAAAAAACCTCGTGAATTGACTTGGGTTACAGGTGTGGTTTTGGGTGTATTGACCGCATCTTTTGGTGTAACTGGTTATTCCTTACCTCGGGACCAAATTGGTTATTGGGCAGTAAAAATTGTAACAGGCGTACCAGACGCTATTCCTGTAATAGGCTCGCCTCTGGTAGAGTTATTACGCGGAAGTGCTAGTGTAGGACAATCCACTTTGACTCGTTTTTATAGTTTACACACTTTTGTATTACCTCTTCTTACCGCCGTATTTATGTTAATGCACTTCCCAATGATACGTAAGCAAGGTATTTCTGGTCCTTTATAAAGAATATATACCATCGTGTAATCAATCATCTATCACTTGGGGTAGGAACACTAGTATTTCATTGCTACAAATATGGATTATTGAAAAAAAAAATAAGACATGTATTGGGATATTTCTCTTCAACTCTACAAAAATGTATTATTTTTTTGACACTCATAGTTGAAGTGAATTTTCCGAAGATAAAATGGATTATGGGAGTGTGTGACTTGAACTATTGATCGGGCCTTGCAGATATATGTCCTTATCTATCTGCCACATTTGAATTCACAACAAAAAAATGTGTCTTTGTTCCAACCACCGCGTAAGCCCCATACAGAAGATAGGCCGGTTCGTTTGAAGAGAATCTTTTCTATGATCAGACCCGATCATGTCGTGTATGATATGAACAGGCTCCGTAAGATCCAGTA